TATATGTTTTTCCATATCTATCTTATAGAGTCTCTATTTATCTTATTATACTATAATAAAATACTATAATAAATTGAAATAAATTGATCTTTTCTTGTGTTCTAAAATCAAAGAAAGCTATTTCAAACCGCTCGTATGTTTTGACTTGGAATAAACCCTTCTCCGTGGAGGAAGGGAATAGCAAGAATCTATTGCTCTAGGAAGAAGGAGATTGAATCTTAAATATGGACATCTTCGTGCGGAGTCCAAATCAATCAGTATGCAAATAAAAAAAAAAAAATCTAGTGTTTTATTTTTTCATTCCATCTCTATCGAATTTGATTTTAATATCAGAATAGTGGATAGAGTGATGATTCCATAGGTTAGGTCCACTTACTTTTTTGATTTCGAATTTTTCAAGTGGATTCTTATTGGAATCCTAGAAAATAGGAATACCTAGCGATTCAAGTGGACGACTTATCATTATTCATTATAATAAACAAATGCTCAACTTGATAACTGTAAGTATTCATTATTCTATTAGAATTTGAATTCATTAGAATTATAAAAAATTAGAATTCTATAATTCAGAATTCAAATCATTAATCAAATTAATTAAAAATGAATCTCTATGATTTTTTACTTTATTCCAAATAGCAACAATATCTCTATTCTCACTTTCAATATGAATACTACCGTCGAAGTTTTATGAAAAAAAATCACTCAAAAGCCCCTTATCGGATTTGAACCGATGACTTACGCCTTACCATGGCGTTACTCTACCATTGAGTTAAAGGGGCCATTTGATTCAATTCGGAACTAGTCGTTATCTGTCTAGTGCATATATTTATTATATGAGATTTGAGTATCTGTACATATATATAGATCTTTTTCTATTTTATCCACACAGTGGCTCATTACGGAAAGGAGGGTTGGATTGACCCGTAGTGTGAGTATAGGTAAAAAGAAACGGTTTATTGATATTGGATTTGATAAATACCAATGCAATGAGTTGTTTCCAAATCGATCGTAATTGAATGGATCTTCATCATAATTCAATTAATTTGATTGATACATCTACCCATTTAATTTTAATTCATTATTGTTTTCTAATTTTCTTTTATTTCTCGGCTTAGTGTGAGATATAAATATGCCCACCGAATCTTTAAAAGGAATAAATCTATGAATGAAAGTGAAAGAGATGGGGTTTCACTCCCCCCGACAAACCAAGCATTCCCCGAAAGGATCTTATCCTTCTCCTTCGTATTTTATCTTTTTCCATTTTTTTTTTTATAATTATAATTATAGAATGGCGATTGGAATGAACAATTTATGAATCTAAATGATGAACAAAAAACTATATGGAATTAAGAAAGACGAAAAGATCCTTCTGATCGAGTCATATCAGTCCATTATATTGACAATTTCAAAAAACAGTTCATACTATGAACTGTAGAATAATGAACATAGAATAATGGCGGTTGGGCAAGTATGCCCCCATCGTCTAGTGGTTCAGGACATCTCTCTTTCAAGGAGGAAGCGGGGATTCGACTTCCCCTGGGGGTACGGTTAGGGTACTACGAAAGGAAGTTGATCATTGATCATCAATAAAGACTTAAATCTTTTCTTCCTGGGTCGATGCCCGAGCGGTTAATGGGGACGGACTGTAAATTCGTTGGCAATATGTCTACGCTGGTTCAAATCCAGCTCGGCCCAATAATTAAAATTCGCCGATCCAACATGACATAAAATGATATAACCCATTTTTTTTTTTCTCTGGAAATGCCTGATGCGTTAATAAAGACTCATACGGAAAAAAAAAAAAAGGTCACATCTTTTTTTTTTATGATATACCCCTACCGCTATTCATTTGCTATATGTATTTTTTCCCACAAATTAATTAAAAAATTAGGATCTTGCTAATGATCCGGATTCATATCAGCATCCGTAAGTATAAAATCGAAGTAAACGAATAAATAAAAAAAAGACTAGGAAAGATTCATTTTCAATCGATTTGGCAATAACGAAAAGATTATTAGTAATGCGGGCGGGCCGCTCTCGCTAAAGTTCGTATCCATGTCTATATGAATATATCAGTCACGTCTTTGTGAGTTATAAGACGACCCTTCTAATCTAATCTAAAGCCGAAATAAAAAAAGAGTTTGAACCAAGTCATAAGAAGTAAAAAAGCGCATCCTGCACATTTTTTTCTGGGATTGTAGTTCAATTGGTCAGAGCACCGCCCTGTCAAGGCGGAAGCTGCGGGTTCGAGCCCCGTCAGTCCCGATGGATACAAATCCGATAAAAAAAAAAAATGAATTAATTTCTCCATTTTCTGTGAAAGGTTGTTAAAAATAACATAATCTCATTTCCAACGGGGATCTTTTTCTTTTTTTTTTTTTTTAGGTAAGGTGAAGATCCCTCGAAGAAAGCAAAAATTCTGAAAAATGGAATTCAAATTAATAAAATTTAAGTAAAAGTAAAAAGTAAAAGAATTGTTGATTGGATTAGGAATCCAATTTAGAATTTGAGTTCAGTATGGATATAGGATCTTCCTATGTTATACTATTCAATTGTCGATGATGAATCAATTTGTCAGATATTGTTATTCATGATATTGATCCGATTCGATATCATCGAGATAGAATTCATCCCGTTTCATTTTTGGACGAAAGATTTATCACCTCTATGGGATTAAATCCCGAGTTCGTGTGAAAAAAGAAATAAAAAAGGAAACCACGAGATTATGGAAGTCAATATTCTCGCATTTATTGCTACTGCGCTGTTCATTTTAGTTCCTACTGCCTTCTTACTTATAATTTACGTAAAAACCGAAAGTCAAAGTGATTAATTTGACTTAAACTTTTTTTCTTAGTGCTTAGCAATGATTGAAGAAAGAAAATCAAAAAAGGCCTTCAATTTCGCGTCTTAGTCTTAAATGAAATGATCGGACTAGAATCGGCAGTATTCTATGAGAATAAATAGTATGGTAGAAAGAGAGAAATAAAATGAATTTCTTTCTTTCTGCCATACTTATTCATTATTGTTAGTTTCCATTCTATTCTTTAATTGTTATTCTACTATATTGTGTAAAAATACGGGTTGAATATAGATCTCAACCTACAATATGTATTCTTTCATATATGTATAGAATATCAATTACATCTATGCAATTGATCTAGTGTCGTGATTTTCTTTCTTTGTTTCATCGATTAAATTTTGATTGGTTCCAATCAATTTGAAATAATCAAAAAAAATTCTTTCTCTTATGATTTGAATTTCCGGATTTATGATGATTTTCGGGTATCATACTAATAAAAAAAATAAAGTAATCTTTTTTTTTAGCATACCGAAGAAGGAATTTATTAAATGGTTGAGTTGACAGATTACTATGGGAACCCTTTCGTATTTCGAAAATACTTAGTAAACCCTACCGATTTTTAACAGTTTTCATGATATGAAATGAGTTTCAAATTTAGAAACTCACATAATGAAAATGAAAGAAATAATAAAAAAAAGGGCGGTAAGCACATAATACGTGATTTGCCCAAGGCAACGGCAATGTCTTATTATGTGTAGTATCTCGTTGGATAACCACCACGTCCATCTTGTTTGCCGTAGAGAGCGCGTATCTGCTTAATAACTAATAACATAACCGAATCCTATTTCTCTTAAAAAAAATGGATTGAACCATCCAAAATTTGGAGCGTGAAGTGTAATGAAGTAAAATTGGATTTGGATACATTTTTTTTTTAGGGGAGTATCCAGATTAATATCATTATTTTAGAAGAATTTCAATATAAGCAAAAAATAAAATCAATCAAAATGAATTAAAACAAAAAAATAGCGAAACCAAAATAAAATATAAAACAATTGATACGATTTTACTTTGATCCTTTAACTAAACAACTCAATTCCTTTAGAGTCCGTTTCTTCCCCATACTACAAGTGAAAGGGAAAATGTAAAGACTAACATTAAAGCGGCCCAAGCGAGACTGACTAGATCCATGTGAATTATGCTCCTATCTGTATGAATATGGGGGAATTCTTCTATTATACATTATATTATCTTTTACTAATTATTATTATATTACTAATTATTATATTGTTTACTAAAAATAAAATAGTGCAATCGCTAGCATAGAGTAAAAAGGGGATTCGAGTCCGACACCTTTATCGAAAAATCAGATGAAGCCAATTAGCTATTCTTAGCTATTCAATTTAACTAATATTGAATGAGTGCTCTGGTACTCATAGATTTTCATAAGTCTGTATACAAAGTCTTTTTTTCCGCTCCTTTCGCAACTAAGAATTTCGATTCTCCCTTCGACCTACCTTATCCAATCTAATTCAAGACCGGTTAATAGACAGACACTACATTAGATTAGTAGTGGAGTGGAAAGTATCTCATATCCAGACCAGATCGGGACTTAACGATTTCTTTTCAGTTTCACTACTCTAATTTTTCCTTGAATCCGAGACGAAAGGATTTACAGCATTTTTTTTATAGAATTTTAGAACAAAACCCCCAGATGTTTAGAATTTAGAATAAAATAAAGCAAGTGAGTCCTTTTCTCTGCTCAAAAAAAATTGGCAAGTTTTATATCAGCAAAACAAAAAAAAAAGGCTATGTCAATTCTTTTGCCGATGAGGCGACACCCGGATTTGAACTGGGGAAAAGGGATTTGCAGTCCCCCGCCTTACCGCTCGGCCATGCCGCCAAAAAGATACAAAATATATGAAACCCCTTTTTTTTTTTAGGGGGGTTTTCAATTTCTTTCTTTTTTTCTATTGAAAAAGGAAAAGGTGTATTTTCAACCACAAAATAAAAAATTAAGAAAAAATTGGAACCCTTAACTACTCACCGTGAATTCATGAACTATTCTTGGATTTTAATCCAAGAATGTTTTTCCCTAACCTAATGAAATAAGAAAATAAAAATTGATACATAACTAATTGTTATGGTATTGATTCTTTTCTAGAAAAAACATCCTTCTCAATTTCCATTATAATAGCAATTCTCGATATATATAAACCCTAGGACATAAATTGTTACACAGATATTAATACACAGATATTAATAAGATTCAATTGGATTTCTTATCCATCTTTCTTATCCATATTGAATACCTCTCGGGAATTTTCGATAAAAATTATCATGCTTCTGTTTTGACACCTTTTTATTAAAAAAATAGATTGAATAGAAAATTGAGCACAGCGTGCGCTGTCCCGAATGGGGCTGGGCTGCAATAAAGGAAGAGACCGTAGTTCTATCTTCGCATGCTTACTAAATATAAGTTTTAGGCACTTCAATCATATTATACAAATTCTATAAAAAAAAGCAAGTAAGAATCCATCTTTTTTCCGCGAATTATTTTTTAAACTTGAACGACGGAATCACGAAAAGGTTAAGTGCTAAAAAATAAATTCTATTTTTTTTTTCTGGTATCCAGTCGAATTGAAAGATGTAATATTCTAATATATCATAATAATGGTAGAAATTTAATCACTTTTTTGTTTGGATATTCTATACAAAACTTCAGAAGTCTAGTTGGAATTTTTCAATTCCTTTTCGTTTGTATCTGTTGCAAATTTAAATTTGAGTATCAAATTCTATTTATCCCCCTGTTCAGTTTATAGATATGTCATACATTCCATATACGGAGTTAGTTCAAATTTCATGTGATTCAGTAAACAAAATATGAATTCCATCCTTGCTTGATCGATTCATATGATTCGATGAAGAATGAGAGCAAATAGTGGGATATATTCTCTAAATATAAATGGCGAAATTCAAAATGCTTGGGGGTAGAAATGGGGGAATGTCTACAATACCGGGGTTGAAGCAGATACAATTTGAAGGGTTTTGTAGGTTCATTGATCAGGGATTAGCAGAAGAACTTTCTAAGTTTCCAAAGATTGAAGATAGAGATCAAGAAATAGAATTTCAATTAGTTGTGGAAACATATCAATTGGTAGAACCCTTGATAAAAGAAAAAGATGCTGTATATGAATCACTCACATATTCTTCTGAATTCTATGTATCCGCAGGATTAATTCGGAAAACTAGTAGGGATATCCAGGAACAAACCATTTTTATTGGAAACATTCCTCTAATGAATTCCCTGGGAACTTCTATAGTAAATGGAATATACAGAATTGTAATCAATCAAATATTACAAAGCCCCGGTATCTATTATCGATCAAAATTGAATCATAACGGAATTGCAGTCTATACTGGCACGATAATATCGGATTGGGGAGGAAGATTAGAATTAGAAATTGATAGAAAAGCTAGGATATGGGCTCGTGTGAGTAGAAAACAGAAAATATCTATTCTAGTTTTACTATCAGCTATGGGTTCGAATTTAAAAGAAATCTTAGAAAATGTTCTCTACCCTGAGATTCTCTTGTCTTTCCTGGATGATGAGGAGAAAGAAAAGATTGGGTCACAAGAAAATGCCATTTTGGAATTTTATCAGCAATTTGCTTGTGTAGATGGAGATCTGGTATTTTCTGAATCTTTATGTGAGGAATTACAAAAGAAATTCTTTCAACAAAGATGTGAATTAGGAAGGGTTGGTCGGCGAAATATGAACCGAAGGCTTAATCTTGATATACCTCAGAACAATACATTTTTGTTACCGCGAGATATATTAGCAGCTGTGGATCGTTTGATTGCAATGAAATTTGGAATGGGTACACTTGACGATATGAATCATTTGAAAAATAAACGGATTCGTTCCGTAGGGGATCTCTTACAGGATCAATTCGGATTGGCTTTGGTTCGTTTAGAGTATATGGTTAGAGGAACTCTATGTGGAGCAATTGGGCATAAATTGATACCGAATCCTCAGAATTTGGTAACTTCAACTCCATTAACAACCACTTTTGAATCTTTTTTTGGATTACACCCATTATCTCAAGTTTTGGATCAAACTAATCCATTGGCACAAATTGTTCATAGTAGAAAATGGAGTTATTTAGGTCCGGGAGGATTGACAGGACGAACGGCTAGTTTTCAGATACGAGATATCCATCCTAGTTACTATGGGCGCATTTGTCCAATTGACACGTCTGAAGGAATCAATGTTGGACTTATCGGATCGCTAGCAATTCATGCGAGGATTGGGTGTTGGGGGTCTATAGAAAGTCCATTTTTTTTAATCTCTCAGAGATTAAAAAAAGTACAGATGCTTTATTTATCACCAAATAGAGATGAATACTCTATGGTAACGACAGGAAATTCCTTGTCGCTGAATGGAGGTATTCAGGAGGAAGAAGTTGTTCCAGCCCGATACCGTCAAGAATTTTTAACTATTGCATGGGAGCAGGTTCATCTTCGAAGTTTTTTTCCCTTCCAATATTTTTCTATTGGAGCTTCCCTCATTCCCTTTGTCGAGCATAATGATGCGAATCGGGCTTTAATGGGTTCTAATATGCAACGCCAAGCAGTTCCGCTTTCTGAGTCCGAAAAGTGCATTGTTGGAACTGGGTTAGAACGCCAAGTGGCTCTAGATTCGGGGGTTCCCGCTATAGCCGAACACGAGGGAAGGGTCATTTATACTGATACGGACAAGATTATTTTATCGGGCAATGGGCATACTCTAAGCATTCCATTAGTTATGTATCAACGCTCCAACAAGAATACTTGTATGCATCAAAAACCCCACGTTCCGCGGGGGAAATTTATTAAAAAGGGACAAATTTTAGCAGACGGTGCTGCTACAGTTGGTGGCGAACTCGCTTTGGGAAAAAACATATTAGTAGCTTATATGCCCTGGGAAGGTTACAATTTTGAAGATGCGGTACTGATTAGTGATCGTTTGCTATATGGAGGTATTTATACTTCTTTTCACATACGGAAATATGAAATTCAGACGCATGTGACAAGTCATGGCCCTGAAAGAATTACTAGCGAAATACCGTCTCTAGAAGCTCATTTACTCCGAAATTTATCCAAAAATGGAATTGTGATGCTGGGATCTTGGGTGGAGACGGGCGATATTTTAGTGGGTAAATTAACGCCACAAAGCGCGTCATGGCATGCTCCGGAAGAGAGATTAGTAAGAGCGATCCTTGGCATTCCGGTATCCGCCTCAAAGGAAACTTGTCTAAAACTGCCTAGAGGTGGGAGGGGTCGAGTTATTGATGTGAGATGGATCCAGAATGGAGGGGGTTCGAGTTCGAATCCAGAAAGGGTTCGTATATATATTTTACAGAAACGTGAAATAAAAGTCGGTGATAAAGTAGCTGGAAGACATGGAAATAAGGGTGTTGTTTCCAAGATTTTGCCTAGACAGGATATGCCTTATTTGCAAGATGGAAGACCAGTTGATATGGTCTTCAATCCATTAGGGATACCCTCACGAATGAATGTAGGGCAGATATTTGAATGCTCGCTCGGGTTAGCGGGGAGTCTGCTAGATAGACATTATCGAATAGCACCTTTTGATGAGAGATATGAGCAAGAGGCTTCTAGAAAACTAGTATTTTCGGAGTTATATGAAGCTAGTAAGCAAACAGCGAATCCATGGGTATTTGAACCCGAGTATCCGGGAAAAAGCAGACTATTTGATGGAAGAACCGGAGATCCTTTTGAACAACCTGTTCTAATAGGAAAGCCCTATATTTTGAAATTAATTCATCAAGTTGATGATAAAATACACGGACGTTCAAGCGGACCTTATGCAATTGTTACGCAACAACCCGTTAGGGGAAGGGCCAGGCAAGGGGGACAGCGGGTGGGAGAAATGGAAGTTTGGGCTCTAGAGGGATTTGGTGTTGCCCATATTTTACAAGAGATGCTTACTTATAAATCTGATCATATAAGAGCTCGCCAAGAGATAGTCGGCACTACGATCATTGGGGGGACAATACCTCAACCTAAGGAACCTAAGAATGCTCCCGAATCTTTTCGATTGCTCGTTAGAGAACTACGATCTTTGGCTCTGGAACTGAATCATTTCCTTATATCTGAGAAGAACTTTCAGATTAATAGGAAGGAAGTTTAATCATCGAAATGAATCAGAATTTTTCTTCTATGATTGATCAGTATAAACATCAACAACTCCGAATTGGATCAGTTTCTCCTCAACAAATGAGTGCTTGGGCCAAAAGAATCCTACCCAATGGGGAGACCATTGGGGAGGTAACAAGCCCCTATACTTTTTGTTATAACAGCGATAAACCCGTAATAGGTGGATTATTTTGTGAAAGAATTTTTGGGCCTATAAAAAGTGGGATTTGTGCTTGTGGAAATTATCGAGAAATTAGAGATAAAAAAGAAAACCCAAAATTTTGTGAACAATGCGGAGTAGAATTTGTTGATTCCCGTATACGGAGATATCAAATGGGCTATATTAAACTGGCATGCCCAGTAACTCATGTGTGGTATTTGAAACGTCTTCCTAGTTATATCGCAAATCTTTTAGATAAACCTCTTAAAGAATTAGAGGATCTAGTATACTGCGATGTGTGATTTGATCAAAATCCGAATTTTACAGATTTAGAATGAGAAACTGTCATTCCATTTAATCGAATTGGGATGCCCTGGGTCTGACATGTCTCTGGGAAGAGTAACATGAAGCTCAGAATGAGGATTGTATTTAATACTCCCACACAAAAAGGGAATTGGTCTATGGTCGATTCGGTAACAAATAAATATGAATTAATAGTTGTACCTCGTAAAAAAAAAAAAGACTTCGTGGAATTTATTATTCCCTTTATTTTAGTAAGAAATGAGATTCTGCTCAAATAATAAAATATGTCATGGTTGCAGAAGTCTATCCATCGCATATAGGCTTAAGGATATCATGGCATAACCGTCGAGGCGAAGTAGGGACCTAAAAGATCGAATAGAGCGATACATGGACAAGTCAATCTCTTATCAATTCCAAGGTATTCCTTAATCTTAATTAAGAATTAAGGGAGATTCTTCATTCGAAAGGAAGCAGACTACTCAAGAATTTCACATTTCATTTCTTTTTTTTATGTCCTTATTGATAATTCAGTAAATATAAAGAATTCACAAAATAGAAAAAAAAAGAAGAATGAATCAATGAAATGGTGCTTGGTCCTCATTGAGAACTTGAGTAAAGAGTCGATTTTTTAAGGGTTTTTTATACAATTTGAAAGCGGGAAACCCTTCTTTTCTTTATTTGTTTGGTATAACTACTTGAGCCGGATGAGGGGAAACTCTCACGTCCGATTTTGAAAGGGGGAGATTCCATTGGATCCTATCCAAATTGCTTGTTTGCTAGACCCGTAGTTAAAAAACCGACTTTCTTACGATTACGAGGTTCATTCAAATATGAAATCCAATCCTGGAAATACAGCATCCCACTCTTTTTTACTACCCCACGCTTCGATACGTTTCGAAATCGCGAAATTTCTACCGGAGCGGGTGCTATCCGAGAACAATTAGCCGATCTGGATTTGAGAATTATTATAGATTATTCGTTAGTAGAATGGAAAGAATTAGGAGAAGAGGGGCCCAAGGACAATGAGTGGAAAGATCGAAAAATTAGAAGAAGAAAGGATTTTTTGGTTAGACGCATGCAATTAGCTAAGCATCTTATTCAAACAAATATAGAACCGGAATGGATGGTTTTATGTCTATTACCGGTTCTTCCTCCCGATTTGAGGCCATCTATTCAAATAGGTGGGGGAAAACAAATAAGCTCGGATATTAATGAACTCTATAAACGAGTTATCTTGCGGAACAATGCTCTTATCAATATTTTAAACACAGGTAGATATGCGCCGAGTGACTTAGTAATGTCTCAGGAGAAATTGATACAAGAAGCCGTGGATACACTTCTTGATGATGGAATCCGCGGACAACCAATGAGGGATGGTCATAATAAGGTTTACAAATCATTTTCAGATCTAATTCAGGGCAAAGAGGGAAGATTTCGCGAAACTCTGCTTGGCAAACGGGTTGATTATTCGGGTCGTTCTGTCATTGTCGTAGGGCCCTCGCTTTCATTACATCGATGTGGATTGCCCCGCGAAATAGCAATAGAGCTTTTCCAGACATTTGTAATTCGGGGTCTAATTAGACAACATTTTGCTTCGAGCATAGTAGTTGCTAAGAGTCAAATTCGGGAAAAAGAACCAATTGTATGGGAAATACTTCGCGAAGTTATGCGGGGGCATCCCGTCTTGCTGAATAGAGCGCCTACTCTGCATAGATTAGGCATACAGGCATTCCAACCTATTTTAGTGGAAGGACGCGCGATTTCTTTACATCCATTAGTTTGTAAGGGATTCAATGCCGACTTTGATGGGGATCAAATGGCTGTTCATGTGCCCTTATCTATGGAAGCTCAAGCAGAAGCTCGGTTACTTATGTTTTCTCATATGAATCTTTTGTCTCCAGCTATTGGGGATCCCATTTCCGTCCCAACCCAAGATATGCTTATTGGTCTTTATATATTAACGAGTGGGAATCGTCGGGGTATTTGTTCAAATAGGTATAATTTGTGTAGTCGCAGAAATCATCAAAATGAAAGAATTTACCATAATAACTATAAGTATAAGAAAGAAGAGGGGCCTTTTTTTTGTAATTCCTATGATGCAATTGGGGCTTATCGACAGAAAAGAATTCATTTAGATAATCCTTTGTGGCTCCGGTGGCGACTAGATCAACAACCTATTTCCGCAAGAGAAGCTCCCGTCGAAGTTCACTACGAATCTTTGGGTACCTATCATGAGATTTATGGGCACTATCTAATAGTAAGAAGTATAAAAAAAGGAATTCGTTGTATATACATTCGAACCACCGTTGGTCATATTTCTTTTTATCGAGAAATTGAAGAAGCTATACAAGGATTTTTCCGGGCCTGTTCATAGGATATCTAATTATCTGGATGGTATCTAAACTCAATTCTACAATACCGGTGTGAATTCGGGTCTCTCTGGTTCAACTAGGATCATAGTTCTTTAATTTCTACGCGAATCAAGATCAAGAAAAGGAAGTTTTCCAATCATTGACTCAAACCCATTGTCGAACTCCGCTGAACAGAATATGGAGGTACTTATGGCAGAAGGGGCCAATCTAGTCTTTCACAATAAAGTGATAGATGGAACTGCCATTAAACGACTTATTAGCAGATTAATAGACCACTTCGGGATGGCATATACATCACACATCCTGGATCAAATAAAAACTTTGGGGTTCCAGCAAGCCACTGCTACATCCATTTCATTAGGAATTGATGATCTTTTAACAATACCTTCTAAGGGATGGCTAGTCCAAGATGTTGAACAAGAAAGTTTTATTTTGGAAAAACACTATCATTATGGCAATGTGCACGCAGTAGAAAAATTACGCCAATCCATCGAGGCGTGGTATGCTACAAGTGAATATTTGCGACAAGAAATGAATCCTCATTTTAGGATGACTGACTCCTTTAATCCAGTCCATATAATGTCTTTTTCGGGAGCTAGAGGAAATGCATCTCAAGTACACCAATTAGTAGGTATGAGAGGATTAATGTCGGATCCACAAGGACAAATGATTGATTTAAGCATTCAAAGCAATTTACGCGAAGGACTGTCTTTAACAGAATATATCATTTCTTGCTACGGAGCCCGCAAAGGGGTTGTAGATACTGCTGTACGAACAGCAGATGCTGGATATCTTACACGTCGACTTGTTGAAGTAGTTCAACACATTGTTGTACGTAGAACAGATTGCGGCACCATCCGGGGGATTTCTGTGAGTCCTCGAAATGGGATGATGTCGGAAAGAATTTTGATACAAACATTAATCGGTCGTGTATTAGCAGATGATATTTATATAGGTCCGCGATGTATTGCCATTCGAAATCAAGATATTGGGAGTGGGCTTGCCAATCGACTCATAACTCTTCAAGCACAACCAATATCTCTTCGAACCCCCTTCACTTGTAGGAGTTTGTCTTGGATCTGTCGATTGTGTTATGGCCGGAGTCCTGCTCACGGCGACCTGGTGGAACTGGGAGAGGCTGTCGGTATTATCGCGGGTCAATCTATTGGAGAACCGGGCACTCAACTAACATTAAGAACCTTCCATACCGGCGGAGTATTCACGGGGGGTACTGCAGAATGTGTACGAGCTCCTTCGAATGGAAAAATCAGATTCAATGAGGATTTGGTTTATCCCACACGTACACGTCACGGACACCCTGCTTTTCTATGTTATATAGAATTGTATGTAACTATTGAAAGTGAAGATATTATACATAACGTGACTATTCCACAAAAGAGTTTTCTTTTAATTCAAAATGATCAATATGTAGAATCAGAACAAGTGATTGCTGAGATTCGCGCGGGAACATACACTTTACATTTTAAAGACAGGGTTCAAAAACAGATTTATTCTGACTCAGAAGGAGAAATGCACTGGAGTACTGAGGTGTACCTTATACCCGAATTTACATATAGTAATGTCCATGTCTTATTAAGAACGAGTCATTTATGGATATTATCCGGAGGGTCGTGCAAGCCCGGTGCAGTCCCTTTCTCACTCCACAAAGACCAAGATCAAACGCACATCCATTTTCCCTCTGCCGGAGGCAGATATATTTCTAATCTTTCAGTAAGTAATGATCAAGTAAGACGCAAATTCTTTAGTTTTCATCTTTCTGATAAAAAAGAAAGCGGGATTCCTGATTATTCAAACTTGAATCGAATCATACGGGAGGGTCATTGGAATTTCATATATCCTCCTATTCGCCCCAAGGATTTTGATTTCTTGGCAAAGAGGCGCGGAAATGGATTTCTCATCCCATTCCAATCGATTCAGGGCCGAGACAAAGAACTAAGGGCCTGTTCTGATATCTCGATTGAAATACCCATTAATGGCATTTTTCGTATAAATAGTATTCTTGCTTATTTTGATGATCCTCATCCTCAATACAGAAAGAGGCGCTCGGGAATTACTCAATATAGGACTCTAGGAACACATTCAATTCGAAAAAGGGAGGCTTTTATTGAGTATCAAGGAGTCAAAGAATTGAAACCAAAATACCAAATAAAAGTCGATCGATCTTTTTTCAGTCCCGAGGAAGTGCATATTTTACCCGAATCTTCGTCCATAATGGTACGGAACAATAGTTTCATTGGAGTAGATACACCAATCACTTTAAATATAAGAAGTCGAGTAGGCGGATTAGTACGAGTGGAAAAGAAAAAAAGAGGGATTGAACTCAAAATATTTTCTGGGAATATCCATTTTCTTGGAGAGATTAATAAGATATCCCGACATAGCGGCATCTTGATACTATCCGGAACATTAAAAAGAAAAGATTCTAAGGAATCAAAAAAATTTCAAAATGCAATCTATGCCCAACGGATCACACCTACCAAGAAAAAGGATTTTGTTTTGGTTCGACCCGTAATCGTATACAAAATGGCGTACGGTATAAAAAATTTAGTAACACTTTTTCCCCAGGATCCGTTACAGGAAAAAGATAATCTGGAGCTTAAGGTTGTCAATTATATTCTTTATGGAAATGGAAAATCAATTCGGGGAATTTCTAAGACAAGCAAAAAATTAGTGCGAACTTGCTTAGTCTTGAATTGGGATCAAGACAAAAAGGATTCTTCTCTCGAAGAGGCCCGTGCTTCCTTTGTTGAAGTAAGCACAAATGGTCTGATTCGAGATTTTCTAAGAATCGACTTAGCGAAATCCCCTATTTCATATATCAGAAAAAGAAATGATCCGTCCAGTTCAGGATTGATCTCTGATAATGAGTCAGAACATACCAATATCAATCCGTTTTATTCTATTTCCTCCAAGGCAAATATTCAGCAATCACTTCTTAGCCAAAATCACGGAACTATTCGTATGTTGTGGAATAGAAAAGAGGAATGCCGATCTTTGATAATTTTTTCATCATCTAATTGTTTTCAAATCGGACCATTCAACGGTGGAAAATGTCACAATGGTAGAAAAGAATCAATTAAAAGAAATCCTCTAATTCCAATTAGGAATTCATTAGGCCCTTTAGGAATTCAAATTTCGAATTTTTTTTCACTGTTCCCTTTAATAACTCATAATCATACCTCGGTAACTAAATATTTTCAACTTGACAATTTAAAACAAGCTTTTCAAGTATTTAAATATTATTTAATCGACGAAAACGCGCGAATTTATAATCCCGATCCATGCATCGTTTTGAACCCATTCCATTTAAATCGGTATTTTCTCCATCATAATTATCATCAGAATGATTGTGAAAAAATATCCACAATAATTAGCCTTGGGCAATTCATTTGTGAAAATGTATGTATAGCTAAAAATGGACCCCACCTAAAATCGGGTCAAGTTCTAATTGTTCAAGTTGATTCTGTAATAATAAGATCGGCTAAGCCTTATTTGGCCGCCCCGGGGGCAACTGTTCATGGCCATTGTGGGGAAATCCTTTACGAAGGAGACCCATTAGTCACATTTCTATATGAAAAATCGAGATCCAATGATATAACACAGGGACTTCCAAAAGTAGAACGGGTGTTAGAGGCGCGTTCGTTTGATTCAATATCCATGAACTTAGAAAAGAGAGTTGTCGGTTGGAAAAAGCATATAACAAGAATTCTTGGAATTCCCTGGGGATTTTTGGTCGGTGCTGAGCTAACTATAGTGCAAAGCCGTATCTCTTTGGTTAATAAGATTCAAAAGGTTTATCGATCCCAGGGGGTGCAGATCCATAATAGACATATAGAAATTATTGTACGTCAAATAACATCAAGAGTCTTGGTTTCAGAAGACGGAATGTCTAATGTTTTTTCACCCGGAGAAGTAATTGGATCGTTGCGAGCTGAACGAATGGGGCGTGTTTTAGAAGAAGCAATCTATTACCGAGCTCTATTATTGGGAATAACGAAAAAATCTCTGAATACTCAAAGTTTCATATCCGAAGCGAGTTTTCAAGAAACCGCTAGAGTTTTAGCAAAAGCCGCTCTCCGGGGGCGTATCGATTGGTTGAAAGGTCTGAAAGAGAACGTTGTTATAGGGGGGATAATACCCGTTGGTACCGGATTCAAGAGATTAGTACACCGTTCACGCCCAAGGAAAGATAACGGGATCCCCTTGGAAACCCGAAAAAATCATTTTTTCGGGGGAGAAATGAGAAGAGAAACAGGAGATATCTTGTTCCACTACAGAGAATTATTCGATTTTCTCATTTCAAAGAATTCTTGTGATACATCATCAGGGTAATCATTTCTAAGATTTAATGATTACTAAGAGACAATTCATCCCTTTAACCAGAACTATACGCGGTCATTTGGTTTGGAAATGTTTGATTTGGAAATAGTAATTAAGGATAATAACGATAGAAAGAAATTAATGGCCCGGTCGTGTAGCAATGACCGTGTATCAATGGCTTCTCTTTGCTAGAGGAGAAGGTTCCATCGGAACAATTTTTTATTTCGATTTCAGGGTACATCATCTCTCTTTTTTTTTTTGGAAAAAAGAATAGAGGGAGAAATAAGGTGTGGGGATAAATGACAAAAGCATATTGGAACATAACTTTGGAAGAAATGTTAGAAGCGGGAGTTCATTTAGGTCATGATACTAGGAAATGGAATCCTAGAATGGCACCTTATATATATGCAAAGCGTAAAGGTATTCATATTACAAATCTTACTAGAACGGCTCGTTTTTTATCAGAAGCTTGTGATTTAATTTTTGATGCAGCGAGTAGGGGAAAGCAATTTTTAATTGTTGGTACCAACAAAAAAAATAAAGCAGCTGATTCAGTAGCGCGGGCTGCAATAAGGGCTCGCTGTCATTATGTTAATAAAAAATGGCTTGGCGGTATGTTAACGAATTGGTATATCACAGAAACACGACTTCATAAGTTCAGGGACTTGAGAAGTAAACAAAAGACGAGGAGACTCAAGCGTCTTCCGACTAGGTTGAATAGAGAATTATCTCGCTTAAAAAGATATTTGGGCGGGATTCAATATATGACAAAGTTACCCGATATTGTAATAATCGTTGATCAGCAAGAAGAATATAAGGCTCTTCAAGAATGTATCACTTTGGGAATTCCAACGATTTGTTTAATCGATACAAATTGTGACCCGGATCTCGCGGATATTTCGATTCCAGCTAATGATGACACTATAGTTTCAATCCGAGTAATTCTTAACAAATTGGTATTTGCAATTTGCGAGGGTTATTCTAGCTATATACGAAATTCTTGATTAATAATAAGATAAATCAATCGTTTAAAGATAGATTAATTTAAAGATAGATTAATTATTTGTATTTTTGAAACTCTATAGATTTTTGTAATCGGTTACTATTACCGAATCGCACAAAAAAGATAAAAATAACTGGGGATATTATGTGATTAGTCGGTATACAAAATCTAAAATTGAAGTAAACAAGTCGAAAAGATAGATGGTTGAATCAAAATAATTATTTTTAAGTTCTATTTATTTCAGAGGGCAATATGAATGTTTTATTATGTTCCATCAACACATTAAAAATGTTATATGATATTTCCGCTGTAGAAGTAGGCCAACATCTGTATTGGAAAATAGGGAGTTTCCAAGTTCATGCCCAAGTACTTATTACTTCTTGGGTTGTAATTGGTCTCTTATTCGTTTCAGCCATTCTAGCTGTTCGTAATCCACAAATTATTCCTACTGACGGTCAGAATTTCTTTGAATATGTCCTCGAATTCATTCGAGACGTGAGCAAAACGCAGATTGGAGAAGAATATGGTCCGTGGGTTCCCTTTATTGGAACTATGTTTCTCTTTATTTTTGTTTCTAATTGGTCAGGGGCTCTTTTACCTTGGAAAATCATACAGTTACCTCATGGGGAGTTAGCCGCACCCACAAACGATATAAATACTACGGTGGCATTAGCTTTACTCACGTCAGTAGCATATTTCTACGCGGGTCTTTCCAAAAAAGGATTGGGTTATTTTGGTAAATACATTCAACCAACTCCAATCCTATTACCGATTAACATCTTAGAAGATTTTACAAAACCCCTATCGCTTAGTTTTCGACTTTTTGGAAATATATTAGCTGATGAATTAGTGGTTGTTGTTCTTGTTTCTTTAGTACCTTTAGTGGTTCCTATACCTGTCATGTTCCTGGGATTATTTACAAGCGGCATTCAAGCTCTTATTTTTGCAACTTTAGCTGCGGCTTATATAGGCGAATCCATGGAGGGTCATCATTGACTAATTTTCGAAATAGTCTTTTCTTTTTTTTTTTGAGCTAAGCCCACCCCAATGTATGCGTGACTCAAGATAATTTACTTAAGGAACATAAAAATGAAATGAAACATTCAGCTCAAATAGAAATTTGAGCTTATATATTAATTCATTAAATTATTTATAAATATAGAAAAAAAATATAGAGAAATTAAAATATTCTAAAATACTATAATATATTTAATATTATTTTAAATAATAATAATAATATATAAATATATATATATATATTAAATATATATATATATTATATATATATACGATTTTGGATAAAAAAAGATTACGATAATTGGGAAATTGTAAAAAAATAAAAAGGAAAGAGATCCACCTAAAAGATCTTTTTCCAAAAATCCCTGTTTGGCCAATTTCTACCCACCTCCAATCAATATTCTCTTTCTTTCTATTGATATACTGCTTGTTTCGTATTGTTTTGTTTTATTTTGTTCATTCAATTCGAAATTCAAAATGCAATACAATATTAGAAGTCATACTATAGTCTGAATAAAAAATCTAATTTTTCTAATATTTTGCTATCTGTTTACGACGTGCGATTAAAAAAATATAGAAATATATTATAGAATGGATTCTCTTTTTATTCATTCAATTCAACGATTGACCAAAAGAGAATTTTAATAAATAATAAATTAGATGAACTTAGACCAATTAATTTAGGCTGATTCTATTCATATGATAGAATGATAAATAGAAAGGGGTTTCAAAAAACAAGATTAAAAAAAGAAAAGGGAGGGGGGCTCGAACTGGGGGTATATACCTAATTGAGATAACAGAAAGACAAATCTTATGCTTGTGGGTGCTTCGAAGAATGATTCTAGAATCTGATTAAATCTAAGAATCCAAGATACGAAGAATGGGTTTCCATTATGGGAGAAAGGCGTGTATATGTGATATTAGATGGAAACTCATTCCATAGAACTAAAGATATACGTACGTCCATCTATTGTAAATTTGGATAGGGATTTAAATGGAAATGGAAGTCTTGCTCTTTCGTCTGTAATTTTGAATTGAGTATTGAATGAATAAAGAGATTCAATCAATAAAAAGAATGAATAATTCAAAGAATGGTTAAAAAAAAAATGGAAGGTAAGAACAAAAGTCGTAGGGATTAAAAAAAAACTATGTGGATAGAAACTAAAAGAGAAAGATCGAAGTAGTTCTGATGATTCAAAAAAGAGTATTATTTCAATTCGGAATTTTGAATTACTTTAATTGGATAAATCTTAGTCATGGGATAATTAAGTCATAATTCGTTGGTTGATTGTATCATTAACCATTTCTTCTTTTCTTTATTTTATTTTGGTGCGAGGAACTTATCATGAATCCATTGATTTCTGCCGCTTCCGTTATTGCTGCTGGATTGGCCGTTGGGCTTGCTTCTATCGGACCTGGGGTTGGTCAAGGTACTGCTGCAGGCCAAGCTGTAGAAGGGATCGCTAGACAACCGGAGGCGGAGGGAAAAATACGGGGTACTTTATTGCTTAGTCTGGCTTTTATGGAAGCTTTAACAATTTATGGGCTGGTTGTGGCATTAGCGCTTTTATTTGCGAATCCTTTTGTTTAATCCTCAAAATATATATCTTTTTTATTTTCTTTTTTCCACTTTTCTGCTTCGTTCTTTCGAATTCTATTAAGTTAAGATTTCTAAGTTAAGATTTCACCCCGACTATTTATTTGTTGGAACTAGAACCCATGGGATGGACTAATTTGAGGGTGAGGAATCACTCTATCAACTCGCCTTCTTCCTCCCCTTTTCTAGTCCAATGGAACTCCTCGATT